AGAAGATTGTTTACGAAGAAACAACAAGAAAAATTCATATTCTGATACATAAGAGTTATATAGGAATCGAAATAGTCTTTTATTTTCTTTTTTCAAAAGAAAAATAGATTTCATTGACGTAATAAGACTATTCCAATTCGAATAATAGTTGAGAAAGAATCGCAATAAATGCAAAGACGGAACATCTTGAATCCGGTATTCAAGGAGTTGAACCAGGATTTCTAAATGGATAGGATAGGGTATTTCTATATGTGATAGATAATGTAAATGCAAAAATTTGTCTTCTAAAAAGGGAAATATTGAATGAATAGATTGTAAATTTTGAAACGTTGGTATTTCTTTTTCTTCCGGACAAGATAGTTGCCCTAGCGAAAGTGGGATTTCTACAACGATCGCAAACCCCTCAGATAGAATCTGAGAATAAAACTTAGAATAAAAATAATTGCTGTGATCCAACAATCGATCCTGGTTAGGATTATTAACCGAATTAATCCAAAAATTCTGCTGATACATTCGAATAATTAAACGTTTCACAAGTAGTGAACTAAATTTCTTGTTATTACAACCAAAAATCTCCACAGGTTCGGAACCATTTAATCCATAATCATGGGCAAATGCATAAATATATTCCTGAAAGAGAAGTGGGTAGACGAAGTATTGTTGACGAGATTTCTGTTTTTCTGAATACCCTTCGAATTTTTTCATTTGTATTTCTACTTGAATCAGAGAAAAAAAGCATTTCTCGGTTTATCAAATTATGATACATAGTGCAATATGGTCAGAACAAGGTGTTGCATAATATAAACCCTGGAAAGAAAGGGAGTCTAATCCATAGATCTTTTTTCGCTCCTTTTCTATCTAATTAGTTTATGTTTGTACAAAACAAACAAGAACTAATCCTTTATTTTTGCTGGCCAATCGCTCTTTTGACTTTGGAATACAGTCTCTTTATCAATATACTGTTTCTTTTACACATTCATAACATCCCTTTTCAATCGATAATCAAAAATAATTAGGATTTCTAAAAAAAAGTAAAGGGTCCACTCATAGCAAAACCTAACCTTTTCCCGCATCAGGCACTAATCCATTTTTAACGTCTAATTAGATTGGGGAATCCTTCCAATTAAGAAGTTAAGCTCGTTGCTTTTTATTTTACCAGAATTAGAGACAGTCTCTATCCATTTATTCACTAGACCCATAAAATCGGAATTTTTTTATTAAAAAAAAAAGAAATTAATTTTATTACGACATGCTATTTTTTCCATTCATTACCTTTGAGGATCAGTCGTGGTCTTCTAGACTCTACCAAGAGTCTGGACGAATTTGTTGCTTCATCCAAATGTGTAAAAGATCATAGTCGCACTTAAAAGCCGAGTACTCTACCATTGAGTTAGCAACCCGGATAAAATAGGATCTCTTAGATACAATCGAAATCCTAAAATCGATGGAATTACACCAGACACTCCTGTTAAAACATTGAATTAGCAAGACATCAAAAGAAAGATTTATCACCCATTAACAATACTCAAATACCAAAATGAACAGATGCGGTTAAATTTCACTAAGGGTAAAAAAGGGGGCCCAATTACAATGGCAAAATTGTCATTTTTTTTGGCAATTTTGATTTCTTTAAATCAAAAAATCTTGTATGCTTGTATGAGAGTATATGCAAGGGGGGCAACCCTATCATTTGAGCGAAGTTGTAGACCGAAATACCTAATATGGAGTGACGATAAAGAGACCCATCTATCTACAAATTCTAGATGTTCAATAGACCTTTGTCAATGGAAATACAATGCAATTAGATACAAAAAGGAAATAAAATAAGGACTTTTGTTGGATTGGCACGACATAAATGCAGCAAAAAAAATAGGACTAAGAAACAGGCAAATTGTGTCTAAATAATTAAGGGGTACTAGCGACCCTCTCCTACTTTTTTATTCATTTAATTCTTCAATTAACTCAAAGTTATTTCTTTATCTTTAAAGAATTCCGCCTTCCTTAAAATATCATAAACTGTTCTTGTAGGTTGAGCCCCCTTTTCAAGAAAATATAGAATAGCTGGAACATTTAAACAAGTTTGATTCTTTATCGGATCATAAAAACCTACTTTTCGAAGATCTCTTCCTTCTCTTCGAGATCGAACATCAATTGCAACGATTCGATAGATAGCTTATTGGGATAGATGTAGATAAACAACCCCCCCCCCCCTAGAAACGTATAGGAGGTTTTCTCCTCATACGGCTCGAGAAAATGATTCGAATTTCTGTCTATAATACAAGTAGATACAAATTGGATTATGATTTGCATTAATTCCCTTAAAGAAAAGAAAAAAAATTTCATTTATACTCATGACTCAAGTTGGCTAATTTTTACTGACGGACTTCAAAAGAAAAACCCTTCGAAATTTTTTGAGTCGTCTCTAAACTCTTTTCTTTATCTCATCTCGAACAAATTGACTTTTATTCCTTATTCTGATCTAATTCTATTGTTGAGACGGTTGAAAATCGTGTTTACTTGTTCCAGAATCCTTTATCTTTGATTTGCAAAATCCTTGGGTTTAGACATTACTTAGGGAACTCCTATTCTTTTTTCTTTCAAAAGAGTAGCAACATACCCTTTCTTTTTTCTTATTTCCTTCGATAAAGCATTTCACTCTTCTATAGAAATCAAATATGAACCATGGATTCAGATAAACTTTTAATCGAAAAAGTTTTTCCAATCTTCCAAAATTGGACTTTTTTGTTATTTTAACCTTTTGATTTCTATATTAAGGATAGACTGACAAAGTTGACCAAATTTATTAGTTTTCACTAACCCTAGATTCTTTCCCTTGATAAAAAAGAAATTTTGTCCTCTCGAGCTCCATCGTGTACTATTTACTTACATTACAAACAACCCAGCGCAAATTAGGTTCGGGACGAATAGAACAGACTATGTCGAGCCAAGAGCATTTTCATTACTATGGAAAATGATGGATAGCAAAATCCACAATCGATCATGTCCTTCAAGTCGCACGTTGCTTTCTACCACATCGTTTTAAACGAAGTTTTACCATAACATTCCTCTAATTTCATTGCAAAATGGTATCGAGAATTGATCCAATATGGATGCAATCATGAATAGTCATTGCTTTTGTATACTAATTCAAACTATCTATGGAGAAATATGGATAAAAGAAACTAAGTATTTTTCGGGGAACACTCTGCAAAGATCCAATTTATTTAAACCCATATTCTATCATATGAATGAAACATAGTTCGAAAAAGAGGAATAAAATAGTTTGCTTAAAATTTTTTTATTATTGAATTTCCATTCTCAACAAAGAACTCAAGATGATCAATTCTGAAATGACAAGGATCGACTCTTCCCCAACAAATAAACTATCAACCTCCAAAAAAGTTGAATTAATTTAATTAATTAATATATTTTTATGTAACAAAAACAATTAACTATTAACCAGATAAGCCAATGAATAACCAAATAAGCTATGCCAATGAAAAGATTGGTAGTTTTGGGGTAGTTATAAAATTCTCATACTTCTTCGACTCGAATAACAAAAGAAAGAATTTTTTTTGTTTTTTTGTAAAGTAAAATTAAGGTCTTTGCTTTTACTTAATAGCATTCTTTCTTTTACCTAAAAGAAAGAACTCAAAATCAAAAATAAGAAAAGTAAAGTACGATTTTTTTTGAATCCATTCTATCCAACGAACAGTTCTTACATTAACCTTACCAAAATGAAAATGGATCATTCTGGATATTTAAAGAATCACAGATCGAGATCGTTTTGGCTTAACCAAAGAAGGATCCTTCTTTTTTACTAATAATACAACAAAAATCTATCTCTATCATAAAGGGATGGGTCTCATTTTATATACAGTGTTTTACCTCATTAATAATTTTTTTTTTTCAATCAATTCGAAAGTCGAGTAGACAGAATATATGAATTTCTCTCTAATCCTCGCATTCCATTGTGGATATTTGCAAATCGGATAATACCTAAAATAGAAAAATAGCGTCCCTATCCGTAGAATGGAAACCCTTTTCTTTTTTCTCCCGCCGACCTTGGTCAAAAGTTTTAAGGCCTGTGCTGAAACAAAAAACATCCTACTCTTTAATCTGGCCATGAAACATAGAATTAGGATACCCCCCTTTTTTTTTACTTACTTTAGTTCTTTAGTTTGGTAAAAATAAATAAGGGGATACTTCTTTTCTTTCATATTGGGTGTCAAATGTATCCTGTAAGAATTCCCACTTCATAGATACGGAGCATAAAGTTTATCTAAGAAGTTCCAATTTCTAAACACATATTCAAAACACATATTGAGTAATGAGTAGTAGGGGCATATCCTGAATGTGCCTGATAGACAAAAATTTTTCAGGAAAATAAAATAAAGATATTAAATTTGACTGGACTTGACACTTTAGTTTTAGTTTTCTGAGAAAGAAAATGAATGCTTAGAAATGCATCTAATCTACGAGTTCATTAAGAGATAATTATTCTCCTTAATAAACTTTTGTGTCGCGCAGGGCACAATACGATTCTATCTTTCGCTTCATCAGAAAAAATCTGGGACGGAAGGATTCGAACCTCCGAGTAACGGGACCAAAACCCGCTGCCTTACCACTTGGCCACGCCCCATTTCATTTCGTTTTATGCGACACTAATAAACATTAGTATTTTTATATAATATTCGTCAATCCCACTTCAATTACCTAAAAAAGGAGACATATTTTCTTGCTAGGATTCTAGACATGCGGATAATATAGAATCCAAAAAATGCATTGATCATTACATGGAATTCTATTAAGATATTATATGAAAGTCGAATTTCTTCCATTCTCATTTGAGAATGCGAATACAAGGAGGTATTTTGCGTTTTGGAAAGTCCGAAGAAAAAAGGATTTTGAATCCACCTTTTCTTTTGCTTTTTCCCTTAGAAAAATAACTCAATCAAAATTCAATTATCTACTCTACAAGAACGAAATGCTTGTTATGCCTAATATACTTAGTTTAACCTGTATCTGTTTTAATTCTGTTCTTTATCCGACTAGCTTTTTCTTCGCCAAATTACCCGAAGCTTATGCCATTTTCAACCCAATCGTGGATGTTATGCCTGTCATACCTGTACTCTTTTTTCTATTAGCGTTTGTTTGGCAAGCAGCTGTAAGTTTTCGATGAAATCTTTACTATTCTGTCTGCCAAATTGAATGATGTATTGATTCCAAAAAAATTCAAAAAATGGATAAGAGCTGAGAAGTCTTATATTATGAACTTTCGATTCTAAAATTCAAATTCTTTTCCATTGAATGTATAGCTGCAGCAATAAATTTGGATCAGCCTTTCTATCCCCTGCGCCTACGTTGAGCAGGTACCTTTAGGTACCCACACAACACCTAAACGAATTTTTGATATTGATAAGATTGCTTATTATAAAGCAATTCTTACAATTTTTTTTAGAATTGATTTTTGCATTTTTAGGTGTCAAAATAAACAAAACCCATCCTAGTGGATCTGTGTGGTAAGAAAAAATGGGTAATCTATTCCTTAACAAAAAAATCTTGGAGATTATGTAATGCTTACTCTCAAACTTTTTGTTTATACAGTAGTGATATTCTTTGTTTCCCTCTTTATCTTTGGATTCTTATCTAATGACCCAGGACGTAATCCTGGGCGTGAGGAGTAAAAATCCAAAATTTTTGGGAATTTTTTCTTACAAATTGGATTTATTTCGTACATTTATCTATGAGAAAATCCGGGGGTCAGAATTCCTTACAATTTGAAAGTCCCAAATGATCCGAGGGGGCGGAAAGAGAGGGATTCGAACCCTCGGTACAAAAAAATTGTACAACGGATTAGCAATCCGCCGCTTTAGTCCACTCAGCCATCTCTCCCCGTTCCAAATCAAAAGGTTTTCGTGATATGACAGAGGCAAGAAATAACGATAGTGTATAAAAATTATATTGCCAATTCCATTTTAATTATATTCTTTTTTCTTAATATTAATAAAAAAAAGAAGAAAATTCTTGTTTTTTCTTTCCAAAATTCGATATAGGCTGAGAAACAATCAGATAAATTTTCTCTTCAGCGGGCAGTTCCATATAGGATTTGTTAGAATAAAACAAGCAGGTTAGAATTTTTTTTTTATTATTTATCCACAAAAAAGGTTCTTATCAAACCCATAATAAAATTGGAAAGAAAGATAAAGTTAAGTAGACCTGACCCCTTGAATGATGCCTCTATCCGCTATTCTGATATATAAATTCGATGTGGATGAGATTGGTGTATAAGCGAATTTTTTGTATTTCCTTAGACTTAAATCGCGCAAGGCAAGAATTTTTCGCTATTTATGATTTCATATTCTTGTTACTAGACGTTCTATAGGAATAAGAAGAAATCGCAACTCTTTTCCGTTACACATAAAAAGGGTTTCAAAAGTCCATTTTTCTTTTCAATATCGTTCTTTTTTTTTCCGAATCCTATTTTTGTTCTTCCACCCATGCAATAGAGAGCGAATGAGAAAAGAGGGGTTATGTTTCTCTTATCTTAAAAGATAGGCTTTGAATTGAAATAGGAACCATGAAATAATGCTGAATTCAAATGTTTATTTCTTTATTTCTTGTTTTATTTCTATAGTATAAGAAAATTGAATTGAATGAAATTCGTGGATTTACCACGACCTTGGTTGTGACCCCATAGATAAAAATGCTAAATTTCTATCTTCGAGACCTTTGAAAAAGGGCATTGAACGAGAAAGAAGTCGTCCACAGATAATCAAACTATCGTATGCCCTGGAAGTAATATGAGATGCTCGGAAATGGTTGAAGTAATTGAATAGGAGGATCACTATGACTATAGCCCTTGGTAGAGTTACTAAAGAAGAAAAGGATCTATTTGATATTATGGACGACTGGTTACGAAGGGACCGTTTTGTTTTTGTAGGATGGTCCGGCCTATTGCTCTTTCCTTGTGCTTATTTTGCTTTAGGGGGTTGGTTTACAGGGACTACTTTTGTAACTTCTTGGTATACCCATGGATTGGCTAGTTCCTATTTGGAAGGTTGCAATTTCTTAACCGCGGCGGTTTCCACCCCTGCCAATAGTTTAGCACACTCTTTGTTGCTACTTTGGGGCCCGGAAGCACAGGGGGATTTTACTCGTTGGTGTCAATTAGGGGGTCTGTGGACTTTTGTCGCTCTCCATGGGGCTTTTGCACTAATAGGTTTCATGTTACGTCAATTTGAACTTGCTCGGTCTGTTCAATTGCGGCCTTATAATGCAATTTCATTCTCTGGTCCAATCGCTGTTTTTGTTTCCGTATTCCTTATTTATCCACTGGGACAATCTGGTTGGTTCTTTGCGCCGAGTTTTGGCGTAGCAGCTATATTTCGATTCATCCTTTTCTTCCAAGGATTTCATAATTGGACGTTGAACCCATTTCATATGATGGGAGTTGCCGGAGTATTAGGCGCAGCTCTGCTATGCGCTATACATGGGGCT